GTAGTTTTGTTGGTTGGTTAATTGGTCACATTTGTTTCCTTTTATTCACGAAAAGATTCTTCGCCTGGATACGGAAATATCTTTTGAGTAGATCTAAGAAGGACCTTGTGTCAAAATTGAATAAGTACATTAATAAGTACCTTGGGGCAGAATTTCAGGTCCTTTTGGCACAATTTCTGTCCCGTGTGTCAGAATTGAAGAAGTACATTAAGTCAGAATTGAATAAGTACATTAATAATATTTATGAGTGGCTTGTTAAGTTACTTGGGTCAGAAGTTAAAGCGATTGTGGCAAACTGTCAGTGGCTTGTGTCAGAATTTCAGTACTTGGTGTTAATAGACTTGGTGAGAAACACGGGTCGGTTCGTTACAATTTTCTTATATGTTACCTGCGTCTACTATTTAGGCCGAACCCCGTTTCCCATTTTGACGTTTAAAATGATCAACGTCCCAACAATGATCGAAAAAGCTATTGAAAGCCAAGTACAAACAGCCGAAGGGGAGGAGGCGAAACAAAAAGAAGAGGGATTCAACCTATATATTCCTCCCCGGATTTGGGGAGCGGATCCGGATGAAGACCAAGATCAAGAATACCGCGAATCGTTTGAAAGCGTTTTTGCGATCCCTTTTTTCGATTCTAACCGATGGAATCGTCCAGTACGATACATAAAAAATAATCGATTTGCGGGGGCTGTAAGAAAGGAAGCCTCACAATATTTTTTTGATACATGCCGAAGTGATGGAAAAGAAAGAATATCTTTTACCTATCCTCCTAGTTTTTCTATTTTTAAGGAAATGATGAAAAGGAGGATATCTTCGTCCACAGTAGAAACACTCTCCTTTGATAAACTAGACAAAGCTTGGCTTTATAAGAACAAACAAAAAAAAAAGAACTTAAATAATGAGTTTATAAAGAGAATTGAGGCTCTAGACGCGGGATTGCCTTTTCTAAATATACTCGAAAAAAGGACTAGGGTTTGTACTGATAAAACGAAAAAAACCTGTTTACCAAAAATGTATGATCCTTTTTTGAATGGGCCCTATCGTGGAAGAATCAAAAAATTGATTCATAGTTGTGGAAGAATCGAAGCTGAAACTTCTCAACCTAGTGAAATCGAAGAGGATGCAATTCTTGAATCTCGTAGAAAACTCCACAATGAAATTCGTGACTCTCAATTTCGTAAAAGAAAAAACAATGAAATTCGTAAATCGCGTAAAAGAAAAAACAATGAAATTCGTAAAGCTCGTAGAAGAAAAAACAATGCAACTTCTAAATCTCGTGGAAGAAAAAACATTGCAACTTCTAAATCTCGTGGAAGAAAAAACATTGCAACTTCTAAATCTCGTGGAAGAAAAAACATTGCAACTTCTAAATCTCGTGGAAGAAAAAACAATGAAATTCGTAAAGCTCGTAGAATAAAAAACAATGAAATTCGTAAAGCTCGTAGAATAAAAAACAATGAAATTCGTAAAGCTCGTAGAAGAAAAAACATTGGAACTTCTAAATCTCGTGGAAGAAAAAATAATGCAACTTCTAAATCTCGTGGAAGAAAAAACAATGAAATTCGTAAAGCTCGTGGAAGAAAAAATAATGCAACTTCTAAATCTCGTGGAAGAATCAACATTGGAACTTTAGAATCTAAACTTCACCAAATCCTTGCTCTAAATCAACTTCATGATACCCTTCTTCCAGGTTTCCTTCTCGATTCCCCAAAATATGAACAGAGACTCTTAGCGATACTAAAAAGAAAAACACGACGACTAAGAAGAGAAGGAAAATTATATTCTAATCCTTTGGAAAAATTATATTCTAATCCTTTGGAAAAAGGGGAAGGAAGAATTGATTGGGAACAGCGAAAAAAAAAAAGGGTAAAGCAAAAAATAAGATATAATCTCGGAATATATCTTGGACAAACCGAAATCTTTAAAAAAGTCCCTCGATGGTCATACAAATTATTCACCGAGTTAGAACAAGATCTAGAATCATACATTGAAAACTATCGGGAAGCGTTTGAGATTATCTCACCACCATTTAAACGTAAACTTCGTTATAGTCCTGCGAATGTGGAAAAGATTATTAAAAAAGGTAAAAAAGGTAAAAAGACTAATGAAAATGGTACTAATGAAAATGGTACTAATGAAAAAGTTACTACTCCTGATGATGCGATTGATATTATTGATATTAAGAACAACCTCAATATTATTGAGATTGAGGAAGCCCAGCTGTTTCTGATAGACGTGTCGAGCGACGCAGACTTTGGTGCGGGGGTAATCAAAGGTTCTATGGGCGCCCAAAGGCGTAAAAGAGGAGTTATTATAAGACGGATTGAAATATGGCCGCAGTCCCCTCTTTTTTTGGGCTTCTTAAAAAGTAGACTGTCTATTTATTTGGGGGTACTGAACCCGAAGGTCCTTGTTTTGAAAATTAAAAATTTGATGCATAGGTTTGGAAGCAAAAAAGGGGGCCTTTTGACTCTTAACGAACGTAACAAAGAACAGACAAAAACAAAAAGTAAGATAGACGAACCCAAAGGGACATCGGAAGACGGCTACGATATCGAAAAAGACGAGGTACAGTGGCACGCAACGGAAGAATGGGATAATCTTGTATATTATGGGCAGGGAGTAAGAGGTTGTATATTACTTTATAACTCATATTTTAGAAAATATATTGCATTGCCTTCATTGATAATAGCTAAAAATATTGTCCGTTTCTTATTATTGCAAAAGCCCGAGTGGTCTGAGGATATAGCGGACTGGCGGAAAGAGGTTCATGTTAAATGCACCTATAGCGGTGGTTCTGTATCCGACAAAGCCACAGCATTTCCGGATGAGTGGTTCGAGTACGGTCTTCAGATCAAAGTTTTATGTCCTTTTATTTTGAAACCTTGGCACACAGCAGCTGATATAGACAACGAAAACAGCGATTTTGCTTTTATAAGGACTCTGTGGGGACTAGCTGAATATCCTTTGGGTTCTGCCCGACCCGACCCTTCCCTTTCCATTTTTTTTACGCCCATTTTTAAAGAACTAGAAGAAATAAAAAAAAAAATATTGAACAAAACCAAATTGAACGAGAACGAGTTTCGAGTTATAAGAAGAGTTTTCCACAAAATAATAAAACCAAAATTTGTTCTAGTTCGACAAGGCCCCAAAAAAATAATAAAATGGCTTATCAAAACGGTTCTAGTTCTAAAAAGAAAAAAAGAAGAACTTTTAAAAAAACTAAAAGAAAATCCAATATTGAAATTGATAGGAGTATATGAATCGAGTGAAACTAAAAAAGAAAAAGATTCTATAATCAGCAATGAGATAATTCATGAATCATTTAGTCAAATTCAATCTACAGCTTGGACAAATTCAGAAGAAAAAATAAAACATCTGATTAATAGAACAAGCACAATCAAAAATAAAATAGAAAGAATTACAAAAGAAAAAAAAAAAGTAACTCCAGGACTAAATAATAGTACTAACAACAAAAATAAAAATAATAATGTAGAATCACCAAAAAATATTTTGAAAATTGTAAAAAGAAGAAATGTTCGATTACTAAGTAAATTGCATTATTTTACAAAATTTTTCATTGGAAAAATATACAAAATATACCTAGATATCTTTCTATGTATCATTAATATTTCTAGAATCAATTTAATAAAAAAAATTTATGATAAATACATTTACAATACTGAAAAAAATATAAATAAGAGGATGTTACGTATTTTGCTTAAATTTTTTTCCTTGCCAGATTTATCTTCCCTGTCACAAGCATATGTATTTTATAAATTATCACAAACCCAAGTTAGTGATAAGTTAAGATCTGTTCTTCAATATCGCGGAACGTCTTTTTTTCTTAAGACTGCAATAAAGGATTCTTTTGAAAGACAAGGAATATTTCATTCCGAATTAAAGCATAAGAAACTTCGAAATTTTGGAACGAATCCATGGAAAAACTGGTTAAGAGGTCATTATCAATACAATTTATCTCAGATTAGATGGTCTCTATTAATCCCACAAAAATGGCGAAATGGAGTCAACCAACGCCATACGCCTCAAAATAAAGATTTCAATAAAGGAGATTCATATGAAAAAGACCCATTACTTCATTCCAAAAAACAAAATGATTCTGAAGTATATTCATTAACAAAAACAAATCAAAAAAATAAGTTTCAAAAAAACTATAGATATGATCTTTTAGCATATAAATCTATTTATTCTGAAACTAAGAAGGACTCCTATATTTATCAATTTCCATTACAAGTAAATAAGAAACAAGTAAATAAGAACCAAGAGATCTCTTATAATTACACCGCACAGAAAGACAAATTATTTGATATACCAGAGGATATTTTTATCAACAATTATCTAAAGAATTATATAGATCTAGACAAGATGGAAGAAACTCGCAAGATAAAAGATTATAATGATCATTATTATAATAGAAAATATTATAGAAAATATTTTGATTTTGATCGGGAAATTCTCAAAAATTTTCCAGTCAATTTTGAGGCCTGGATGAAGATCGATCCTAACCATAATACAAATACTAAGAAAGAGAATACAAATACTAAGAAAAAGAATACAAATACTAAGAAAAAGAATACAAATACTAAGAAAAAGAATACAAATACTAAGAAAAAGAATACAAATACTAAGATTGGGACTAATAATTCTCAAATAATTGAGAATAGAGGTCTTATTTATGATATGATGTGTTCGTATCCAAAATTCAACCGGTATACAGAACTCGAAGAGGATCCAGAAATCAACAAGGATACAGAACTCGAAGAGGATCCAGAAATCAACAAGGATACAGAAATCAAAGAAATCAATCCGCTCAATCACAAAAAACACAAAAACAGCTTTTTTAATTGGATGGGAATGAATAAAGGCATCTTCGAATTCGAAGAATACATAGAGAATTCGAATCAGGAAGATTGGTTCTTCCCAGAACTTAAGCTACTTAAGGAGACATATAAAATGAAACCGTGGGTTAGACCAATC